GAATTATGTCACTTAGACTTATTAAGGTCATTGGGTTTTGTATAGAATAGCAAAAAAAAAATAAAATGATTAAAATAATACCATTATTATGATATTACATATTCGAATTTGAAAAAAAAAAGAAAAAGATTCCGTATTTGGAAAGACAAAAAATCAGATAGAATCCATTTTTTTAGCACTTAAACACCTTAGGGATTTCGTTGTTCAAAAACGATTCAAAGAGAAGAGAGATATTTGTACTTTACTTATTTTTTGAGTAGAATGCAATTTGAAGTGTATTGTATAATAGAAGAAGGGTTGCATTTATTAAACACATATGCGGATAGCTATAATATTCGACTTCTGTTTTATTGCCAGTTCTTTTTGGGACAGCCCTGGTCGTGTTCTATCAAAAGAGAATTTCCATTCAATGCACGAAGTAGGAGAATTTTATGAGAATTCCCTATCGACAACATATCTAAATAATAGATATCTGTGAAACAATTTAGGTTCTGGGGTTTACATATACTCATATGTTTTGTTATAATTGAAATTGAGAAAGATTTTTTGATTGAAAAAATAAATACTGATTAGTTCTGTATCAATTTGGATTTTCTTATGTCATTAGGAAAACACAAGTTGAAATTCAAATACCAGAATCGTTCATGAATTCGAAGTAAGGAGTCAATAGTTAATGGTTCAAATTTCTCGGCTGAAAATACACAATGCTAAAAACATTCTCTCGCTTTTCTATTGAGAAATCAAATGTGTATTTTCAGATACTATACAATCAATTGAAGGGTTGGATCAAATCCAACCAAAAGGGGTTTTTCTTTTAGGAAAGAAAAGGATTAAGGAAAACAGAAGTTAAAATGCAAGTACAAGAAAAATTCAGTAATCCGGGAAAAGTTTCACCTATTTTGTATCATTTTGGCGGCATGGCCGAGTGGTAAGGCGGGGGACTGCAAATCCTTTTTCCCCAGTTCAAATCCGGGTGTCGCCTGATCACCAAAAAACTCGAGATCTCTTCTTCTTTTCTGTTCTGCTGATATAACTCGCAGAATGCCTCCCCGGTAGAAGCATATCCCTTCTATTACTAAGGGAGTGTCTAATAACTGGATCTTGAATCAGATTGTAGAGCCTGGTAGGAAATTCAATTAATAGTTTAATCGTTTTTTGGGGGGGACAAGCGGAAGTTGCTTTATATAAGACGGACTCGCGAGAATCTCTGAGTGCTCGGGTATCGAATCAATATTCGATTGGAGGAATAATTGACTTTTCTAGAAAAGGGGTGAAAAATAAATGCTTTCTTTTCGGCAACCCCCGCGCAAGCCCCCTGTTTCACAGGGATAATCGGGAAAGGGGGTGCGGATTAGATCAAATGGGGAAATAGAGGTCTGTAATAGATAGTGATTTCTCGTTTTTAGTGATTTATCCCCTTCTGTTTTTACTTAGTAAGGTCAACAAAACAAAAAAAAGAATAGGCCTTATTATTCCTACATTTTCTACACGTTCCCATTTGTTACTATGTATTTTGCTTGTGTTTAATCTTTCCTGATTCAAAATCATAATCAATTTATTGGATTGGTTTCTGAATAGTGTTCGGTCAGAACCAGAACCCCCTTTTTGACTCTGCGCCACTGATTCCACTATTATTAGTGAGGAATAATGGAAAAATTTGTTCATATTTAGAGAGATAGGGGACATAATGCACATGGATATAGTAAGTCTCGCTTGGGCTGCCTTAATGGTAGTCTTTACATTTTCCCTTTCACTCGTAGTGTGGGGAAGAAGTGGGCTCTAGAAGTACTACTAATTGAGTTCAGGAATCAAACCGTATCAATTGTTTTATAGATCGTTCTGCAACGCATTTGGAACTATTTAAAATCAAAATCTCTGAATTTGGAATCCCGTTGGACTCCGACTCCAATCGAGAAATCTATGATATGAATCATACTCTTTCAATTAAAGAGATATCTCATCGATTCCCACCTTTGTATTTCGAAAAGAAAGGGATTCAGATAATTGGAAATTTATTCCAACCTCAAATTCTTACGAAATTTGCTATTTCAATCAATGAGAATCGGCTCTGACCATCTTTATAGATGGATACTGAACTTTATAGATGGATACTGAAGAAGACTGGACCTTTTTTTTTCTTTCCCCTTTTAACTCTTCAAAGAAGAAATGGTTTGGTTAAGTGTATACGCACTTTCTATGAGAAATGATATAGAGATGGTGGTTGTCTAATGAGAGACTAGGCAATAATCAACTCTTGACTCGGGCGAGTCGGGGGCATTTACCCTTTTGTTTATAATTTGATAAAGGCGATTTATGCTTTATCGATTTATTTCATATCATGGTTCGGGCGTTAAAAATGGGCCAGGTTTGCCCTTCCTTATTAGTAATAATAAAGGAATTAGAATCCTAAGATAAGAATTATTTCAGATTGATCGGAACAAATAGATGTAGCAAATTGGGTATTATGTCAATTCCATACAATATATGGAATTAATATATACATATATGATATGAAGAGAATACTGTAGATTGATCTATAGAAACTTAAGCCTTTATCTTTATTCTAGATTACAACTTTATAGACTAAGTTTATAGACTAAGTTTATAGACTAAGAGATAGATAGTATGGTAGAAAGATGCATCTTTCTACCATACTATCTATCTCTTAGAAAACTGCCGATTATAGTGCGCTCATTTCATTTAAGTTACGACGTGAAATTGGAATCCTTTTCATTTGACTTCGTTAATTTTTGATAAGAACTCAGAAGGAAGGTTTCATTCAATTGAATTAATCATTTTGACTGACTGTTTTTACGTAAATGATAAGCAGAAAGGCCGTAGGAACTAGAATGAATAGTGCAGTAGCAATAAATGCAAGAATATTTACTTCCATAATCTCATCGGTTTTTTACTTCGCAATAACTCGGGATTTAATCCCCTAGAGATGATAAATCTTTCGGCTGTAAATTCAATGAATGAATTACCTCTCGACGATCTTGAATCGGATCAATATCATGAATAACAATATCTGATCTATCAAATCAACCCGTCGTCAAGACTTGAATAGTATAACATAGGAGGTTCTTTTATCCATACCGAATCCAAATTAGGATTCCTGACTCAATCAATCCAAAATTCTTTTATTTATCATCGGTTTCCTTGTTTTTTTTCTATAACCTACCTTGAGTCTTCCTTGGACAATCATCTGATGAAGAATAATCAGATTGCCTTTCCACTTCGATTAATTACACAGTTCCAAATCTAAACAAACAATAAAAGCGAAATGTAAAAAATAGGAAAGAAAAAAAGAAATAAAGACTCCTTTTTGCTTTGGGAATGAAAGTATGCCCCTCGACACCCTTTACTAGTTCATAGTAAAGGGAAAAATGAATTGATGTATTTATTTGATTTTGATCCGTCGGGACTGGCGGGGCTCGAACCCGCAGCTTCCGCCTTGACAGGGCGGTGCTCTAACCGATTGAACTACAATCCCGGGGAAAGGAAATAGGGGATCGAGCAGAAAATTTGATTCTTTTTTATCTTCGTATGGGGTATTTCTGAAGGACAGGGGGATTTATACAATCTCATGGTAGATTGGCGGATTATTGGGCCGAGCTGGATTTGAACCAGCGTAGACATATTGCCAACGAATTTACAGTCCGTCCCCATTAACCGCTCGGGCATCGACCCAGGAAGAATTCATTTTAGGCTTATTGGTAATCCATGATTAACTTCCTTTCGTAGTACCCTACCCCCAGGGGAATTCGAATCCCCGCTGCCTCCTTGAAAGAGAGATGTCCTAAACCACTAGACGATGGGGGCCAACTTGACCAACCGCCCTCATACTATGATCATAGTATGATCAGTTTTTTGAAATTGTCAATATAATGATAATGGAATGATCAGATCCGAGAGATCTTTTCGTTTTTCATAATTGTATAGAATTTTCCGATTCGTCATTCAATTCATATTCATGAATCGTTCATTAGAATCAACATTCTCTATATAAATCTAATCTAGTAAGCGGGATCAAAATCAAAAAGTTATCAAAAATTTTCTTTAAGACTTTAGTTCAAGGGGACAAGTATAATCTCTTCATGACATGATTCGATAAAATATCTTGAAATTGATTTTATGTCAAATTGGTAAGTGTACGTGTATGTTATGTATCAATCAAGTGAATTTTGTTTTCATTAAGGATCATCTCAATAAAAGAAATTAGGGCTAGTCTTGAAACAATTCATTTGACCCTAGACTTTCTAGGAAAATCCATTTGATTATTCAAAAATCAGCCACCAGCCACTATGAGTATATTGTATATACTTATATGTATATAATATATGTGCATATAGAGATTTTATCTACATAGTGACTCGTCGGGGAATTAAATAAAATAAGCCCTTTTAACTCAGTGGTAGAGTAACGCCATGGTAAGGCGTAAGTCATCGGTTCAAATCCGATAAGGGGCTTTTTTTTCATCCATTTTTTTTCATAAAAGTCCAGTCATAGTATTCAGAAAATAGAGATCTTTTTTTCTTTGGAATACAAAGGGAACTAACCAGATACTACGTTATCATTATACTGAGTTAGAATATAGCAGTTCTAGTTATAAAATGGAACATTTGTTCGGAAAATTTTCATTATTATGAATAAAAATAAGCCGCCTCTTGTATCGCCAAAGATCCCTATATTGCCATTATACCAAGCAAATCCATTGAAAAGATTCGAAATCAACAAAAGAAAAGGTAAAAAGAAAAAGTAAGTGGACCTGACCCATTTAATTATAACTATATCCGCTATTCTGATATTAAAATTTGATAGAGATTAAATTTGAATTCGAACAGTTGACTCACCTTCTTTTTTTTTTATTTCATTTTTTTGGACTTGGAAATAATTTGTCGATATTTCCGATTCAATCTTCTTGTTCCTAGATTTTCTAGGGGAATAACAATTTATTCCCTTCCTCTACAGATACAGAGAAACCTTTCTTTAAAGTCACA